GCTAGTGTAGCTTAAAATAAAGCATAGCACTGAAGATGCTAAGATGAGCCATAAAAAGCTCCACGGGCACAAAGGCTTGGTCCTGACTTTATTATCAACTTTAACATAACTTACACATGCAAGTATCCGCAGCCCTGTGAGGATGCCCTTAATCCCCTGCCCGGGGACGAGGAGCAGGCATCAGGCACATAATTAGCCCAAGACGCCTTGCCACGCCACACCCCCAAGGGAATTCAGCAGTGATAAATATTAAGCCATGAGTGTAAACTCGACTTAGTTAATGTTAAGAGGGCCGGTAAAACTCGTGCCAGCCACCGCGGTTATACGAGGGGCCCCAGCTGATAAACACGGCGTAAAGGGTGGTTAAGGGAACAAAACTTTTAAAGCCAAAGGGCCTCTTGGCCGTCATACGCTCCTAAGTGTCCGAAGCCCAACAAACGAAAGTAGCTTTAACATAACCTGCCTGACCCCACGAAAGCTAAGAAACAAACTGGGATTAGATACCCCACTATGCTCAGCCGTAAACCTAAACGTTATACCACAATAAACGTTCGCCAGGGTACTACAAGCGTTAGCTTAAAACCCAAAGGACTTGGCGGTGCCTTAGACCCCCCTAGAGGAGCCTGTTCTAGAACCGATAACCCCCGTTAAACCTCACCACTCCTAGTCACCCCCGCCTATATACCGCCGTCGTCAGCTTACCCTGTGAAGGACTTAATAGTAAGCCAAGTGGACATAATCCAAAACGTCAGGTCGAGGTGTAGCGCATGAAGTGGAAAGAAATGGGCTACATTTTCTACTACAGAACACAACGAACAGTACCCTGAAAATTTACTCAAAGGAGGATTTAGTAGTAAAAAGGAAACAGAGTGTCCTTTTGAACCCGGCCCTGAGGCGCGTACACACCGCCCGTCACTCTCCCCGTCACTTAGCAAAAACGTCCATAACACCTAAGCAAAGACAAGGGGAGGCAAGTCGTAACATGGTAAGTGTACCGGAAGGTGCACTTGGATCAAACTCAGGGCGTGGCTGAGATAGTTAAGCATCTCCCTTACACCGAGAAAACATCCATGCAAGTTGGATCACCCTGAGCCAAACAGCTAGCTTAACTACAGAATAAATAATCAACATAAATAACCTTAAATAACCTAAACCAACAAATCAAACCATTTTTCCACCTTAGTACGGGAGACGGAAAGGGCCACTACAAGCAATAGAAAAAGTACCGCAAGGGAAAGCTGAAAGAGCAGTGAAACAACCCATACAAGCATAAAAAAGCAAAGACTAAACCTTGTACCTTTTGCATCATGATTTAGCCAGTACCATCAAGCAAAGAGACCTTTAGTTTGAAACCCCGAAACCAAGTGAGCTACCCCGGGACAGCCTGCAAGGGCCAACCCGTCTCTGTGGCAAAAGAGTGGGAAGAACCCCGGGTAGAGGCGATAAACCTACCGAACTTGGTGATAGCTGGTTACCTAGGAAATGAATAGAAGTTCAGCCTCGTGCCCCTTTATCCAAACAAGAAAAATCTAGTTAAGCACACAAGAAAAACACGAGAGTTAATTAAAGGGGGTACAGCCCCTTTAATCAAGGATACAACCTTAAACAGGAGGATAAAGATCATACTTTTCAAAAACCCTCGTCTCAGTGGGCCTAAAAGCAGCCATCTGACCAGAAAGCGTTAAAGCTCAGACGACACTAAATTTATTATCCTGATAAATAATCTTAATCCCCTAACTTTACTAGGCCATTCCATGCCGACATGGAAGAGACTATGCTAGAATGAGTAACAAGAGGCCAAACCTCTCCAAGCATAAGTGTAAATCAGATCGGACAGACCACTGAAAATTAACGAACACCAAAAAAGAGTGTAATGTGAGCTACAATATAACCAAGAAAATATCACACAAAAAATCGTTAACCTCACACTAGAATGCCGCCAAGGAAAGACTAAAAGATAAGGAAGGAACTCGGCAAACACAAACCTCGCCTGTTTACCAAAAACATCGCCTCCTGCAAACCTCTATGTATAGGAGGTCCAGCCTGCCCAGTGACTACAAGTTCAACGGCCGCGGTATTTTGACCGTGCAAAGGTAGCGCAATCACTTGTCTTTTAAATGAAGACCTGTATGAATGGCCAAACGAGGGCTTAGCTGTCTCCCCTATCAAGTCAGTGAAATTGATTTATCCGTGCAGAAGCGGATATGAGCATACAAGACGAGAAGACCCTTTGGAGCTTAAGGTACAAACCCACCTACGTCAAACAACCTTAATAACAGGCACAAACCTAGTAGATATGAAATTTTACCTTCGGTTGGGGCGACCACGGAGAATAAATAATCCTCCAAGTGGATTGGGAACTCTCCTAAAACTAAGAAAGACAATTCCAAGTCACAGAAAATCTGACCAAATATGATCCGACCTAGTCGATCAACGAACCAAGTTACCCTAGGGATAACAGCGCAATCCCCTCCAAGAGTCCATATCGACGAGAGGGTTTACGACCTCGATGTTGGATCAGGACATCCTAATGGTGCAGCCGCTATTAAGGGTTCGTTTGTTCAACGATTAAAGTCCTACGTGATCTGAGTTCAGACCGGAGTAATCCAGGTCAGTTTCTATCTGTAACATCATTTTTCCTAGTACGAAAGGACCGGAAAAAAGAGGCCTATGCTAAAAGCACGCCTCACCCCTAACTAATGAAAACAACTAAATTAGATAAAGGGAGGATTCAAAAAATACCTAAATAAGGTCATATTAAGATGGCAGAGCATGGTAATTGCAAAAGGCCTAAGCCCTTTCACCCAGGGGTTCAAATCCCCTTCTTAATTTATGATAAACACTCTATTAACTCACCTAATTAACCCACTCGCATATATCATCCCCGTCCTTCTAGCAGTAGCATTCCTCACACTAATTGAACGAAAAGTCTTAGGATATATACAACTACGTAAAGGACCAAACATTGTAGGACCTTACGGACTGCTCCAGCCAATCGCTGACGGGGTAAAACTATTTATTAAAGAACCAATCCGACCATCAACATCCTCCCCATTTTTATTTTTAGCAACCCCAACACTAGCACTAACCCTAGCCATAACCCTCTGAGCACCCATACCCATACCACACCCCGTCACAGACCTCAACCTAGGAATCCTATTTGTCCTCGCACTATCAAGTCTCGCTGTGTACTCAATCTTAGGCTCCGGATGAGCATCAAATTCAAAATACGCATTAATTGGTGCCCTACGAGCCGTAGCCCAAACAATTTCATACGAAGTAAGCCTAGGCCTAATCTTACTATCTATTATCATCTTCTCTGGAGGCTATACCCTTCAAACATTTAACACAACCCAAGAAAGTATTTGACTTCTAATCCCAACCTGACCCCTAGCCGCAATATGATATATCTCCACACTAGCAGAAACAAACCGAGCACCATTCGACCTAACTGAAGGCGAATCCGAACTAGTATCAGGCTTTAACGTAGAATATGCCGGTGGTCCTTTCGCCTTATTTTTCTTAGCTGAATATGCTAACATCCTCCTAATAAACACCTTATCAGCCATCCTCTTCCTTGGAGCATCCCACACACCATCCATCCCAGAATTAACAACAATTAACTTAATAACTAAAGCTGCACTACTGTCCATCGTTTTCTTATGAGTACGAGCCTCATACCCCCGATTTCGATATGATCAACTAATACACCTGGTATGAAAAAACTTCCTCCCTTTAACACTAGCCCTAGTCCTCTGACACACCGCCCTCCCAATCGCACTAGCAGGACTCCCACCACAACTATAGAAGGAACTGTGCCCGAACGCCCAGGGACCACTTTGATAGAGTGACCTATGAGGGTTAAAATCCCCCCAGTTCCTAGAAAGAAGGGAATTGAACCCATACTAAGGAGATCAAAACTCCTAGTGCTTCCTCTACACCACTTTCTATGATAAGGTCAGCTAAACAAGCTTTCGGGCCCATACCCCGAACATGACGGTTAAAATCCCTCCCCTATCAATGAACCCTTACGTCTTAATAATCCTTATGTCCAGCCTCGGACTAGGAACCACCCTAACCTTCGCTAGCTCACACTGACTACTAGCCTGAATAGGGTTAGAAATCAATACCCTAGCAATCACCCCCCTAATAGCACAACAACATCACCCGCGAGCAGTAGAAGCAACCACAAAATACTTTCTTACCCAAGCAACCGCCGCAGCAATAATCCTTTTCGCCGCTACAACAAATGCATGGGCCTCAGGAGAATGAACAATCAATGATTTATCTAACCCTATTGCTTCAACAATAATTATTACAGCCCTAGCACTAAAAATTGGCTTAGCACCAATACACTTCTGACTGCCAGAAGTACTACAAGGATTAGACCTACTTACAGGACTTATCTTATCTACATGACAAAAACTAGCCCCATTTGCACTAATTATTCAAGTAGCCCAAACAATTGACCCAATAATATTAACGTCACTAGGACTCCTCTCAACACTTATGGGAGGGTGAGGCGGACTAAACCAAACCCAAATACGAAAGATTCTGGCATACTCCTCCATTGCCCACATAGGATGAATAATTATTATTCTACAATACACCCCACAACTTACTCTAATCGCACTAAGCATATACATTTTCATGACATCAGCACTATTTCTTTCCCTAAAAATAGCATCAACCACAAAAATTAACACCTTAACAACAATATGATCAAAGATACCAATTCTAGCCTCAACCACAGCATTAACCCTTCTTTCATTAGGGGGACTACCCCCACTCACTGGGTTCATACCAAAATGACTAATCTTGCAAGAAATAACAAAACAAAACCTACCCCTCACAGCAACAATTATGGCCCTAGCAGCCTTACTAAGCCTGTATTTCTACCTACGACTATGTTATGCAATAACCCTAACTATCGCCCCAAACACAACCAACGCAACAACCCCCTGACGAACACGAACTACCCAATCAACACTTACTCTAGCCCTTTCCACAACAACTGCCTTAGGACTATTACCAATTACCCCTGCAATCCTAACACTGACACTCTAGAGACTTAGGATAATCTTAGACCAAGAGCCTTCAAAGCTCTAAGCAGGAGTTAAAATCTCCTAGTCCCTGATAAGACCTGCGGGACTTTATCCCACATTTTCTGAATGCAACCCAGACACTTTAATTAAGCTAAGGCCTTTCTAGATGAGAAGGCCTCGATCCTACAAACTCTTAGTTAACAGCTAAGCGCCCAAGCCAGCGAGCATTCATCTACCTTTCCCGCCATTAGCCGAGTAAGGCGGGAAAGCCCCGGCAGACGTCAATCTGCGTCTTTAGATTTGCAATCTAATATGTGCTCTACCACGGGGCTTGATAGGAAGAGGACTCAAACCTCTATCTTCAGGGCTACAACCTACCGCCTATTTCGGCCATCCTACCTGTGGCAATCACACGCTGATTCTTCTCTACCAACCACAAAGACATTGGTACCCTCTACCTAGTATTTGGTGCCTGAGCCGGAATAGTCGGTACCGCCCTAAGCCTTCTTATTCGAGCCGAACTAAGCCAACCCGGATCCCTTCTAGGCGACGATCAAATTTACAATGTTATCGTCACCGCACACGCTTTCGTTATAATTTTCTTTATAGTAATACCCATCCTTATCGGAGGATTTGGAAACTGACTCGTGCCACTAATAATCGGGGCCCCTGATATAGCTTTCCCACGAATAAATAACATAAGCTTCTGACTCCTTCCACCCTCTTTTCTTTTACTGCTGGCCTCGTCCGGCGTAGAAGCTGGGGCTGGAACAGGGTGAACTGTTTACCCGCCCCTAGCCGGAAACCTAGCTCACGCTGGCGCATCCGTAGACCTAACCATTTTTTCCTTACACCTAGCAGGTGTCTCTTCTATTTTGGGGGCAATTAACTTTATTACAACAACCATTAATATAAAACCCCCAGCCATTTCTCAATACCAGACTCCACTGTTCGTATGATCAGTTCTTGTAACTGCTGTACTTCTGCTTCTATCCTTACCAGTCCTGGCTGCCGGAATTACTATACTTTTAACAGATCGAAACCTGAATACTACATTTTTTGACCCTGCCGGAGGAGGAGACCCCATCCTCTATCAACACCTATTCTGATTCTTCGGCCACCCGGAAGTGTATATTTTAATTCTGCCCGGATTCGGAATTATCTCCCATGTGGTTGCTTACTATGCAGGCAAAAAAGAACCATTCGGATATATAGGAATGGTTTGAGCCATGATAGCCATCGGCTTATTAGGGTTCATTGTTTGAGCCCACCACATGTTTACGGTTGGAATAGATGTAGACACCCGCGCCTACTTCACATCTGCAACAATAATTATTGCCATTCCCACTGGTGTGAAGGTTTTCAGCTGATTAGCCACCCTCCATGGTGGCTCAATTAAATGAGAAACACCGTTACTATGAGCACTTGGTTTTATTTTCCTGTTTACAGTGGGAGGACTAACAGGAATTGTACTAGCTAACTCATCACTAGATATTGTCCTACACGACACATATTATGTAGTTGCACACTTTCATTACGTACTCTCAATGGGGGCAGTATTCGCTATTATAGCAGCCTTCGTACACTGATTTCCACTATTTACAGGCTACACACTCCACAGCACCTGAACCAAAATTCACTTTGCAGTAATATTTATTGGCGTAAACCTTACCTTCTTCCCGCAACACTTCCTAGGCCTAGCAGGAATACCACGACGATACTCAGACTACCCCGACGCCTACACAATATGAAATACAGTTTCTTCTATTGGATCCTTAATCTCATTAGTAGCAGTAATCATATTTTTATTCATTTTATGAGAAGCCTTTGCCGCTAAACGAGAAGTCTTATCTACAGAACTCACAATAACAAACGTTGAGTGACTGCACGGGTGCCCTCCTCCCTACCACACATTTGAAGAACCCGCATTTGTTCAAATTCAATCAAATTAACGAGGAAGGGAGGAATTGAACCCCCATATACTGGTTTCAAGCCAGCCACATATACCACTCTGTCACTTCCTTAAAAAGACATTAGTAAACCCGTAAATTACATCACTTTGTCAAGGTGAAATAGTAGGTTAAACCCCTGCATGTCTTAAGCTACAGGCTTAATGGCACATCCCACACAACTAGGATTCCAAGACGCGGCATCACCCGTTATAGAAGAACTTCTCCACTTCCACGACCATGCTTTAATAATTGTATTCTTAATTAGTACCCTAGTACTTTATATTATTGTCGCAATAGTGTCAACAAAACTCACCAACAAGTACATTTTAGACTCCCAAGAAATTGAAATCGTATGAACCGTTTTGCCTGCTGTAATTCTCATTCTAATCGCACTTCCATCCCTACGTATCTTATATCTTATAGATGAAATCAATGACCCTCACCTAACAATTAAAGCTATAGGACATCAATGATACTGAAGCTACGAATATACCGATTACGAAAATCTAGGCTTCGACTCATACATAATCCCAACCCAAGACCTTACACCAGGACAATTCCGACTACTTGAAACTGATCACCGAATAGTTGTTCCAATAGAATCCCCAATTCGAGTTCTTGTATCCGCTGAAGATGTACTACATTCCTGAGCTGTTCCATCCCTAGGAGTAAAAATAGACGCTGTTCCAGGACGACTAAACCAAACAGCCTTCATTGCCTCTCGTCCAGGGGTATTTTATGGCCAGTGCTCCGAAATTTGTGGAGCAAATCACAGCTTTATACCAATCGTAGTTGAAGCAGTCCCCTTAGAACATTTTGAAAATTGATCCTCACTCATACTAGAAGACGCCTCACTAGAAAGCTAACTCGGGCTTCAGCATTGGCCTTTTAAGCCAAAGAAGGGTGCCTCCCAACCACCTCTAGTGAAATGCCTCAACTCAATCCCGCCCCCTGATTTGCAATTTTAGTATTTTCATGACTTGTATTTCTTATCATTATTCCAGCCAAAGTAATAAGCCACATCTCACCAAACGAACCGGCCACCATAGACTCTAAAAAACACAAAACTGAATCCTGAGACTGACCATGACAATAAGCTTCTTTGACCAATTTGCAAGCCCCTTTTACCTAGGCATTCCTTTAATCACCATCGCAATTACCCTACCATGAGTTTTATTCCCAACCCTTTCATCACGATGAATTAACAATCGCCTAATTACCATTCAAAGTTGATTTATCAGCCGATTTACTAATCAACTCTTACTTCCACTGAATGTAGGAGGCCACAAATGAGCCCTCCTCCTAACCTCACTAATAGTATTTTTAATTACCATTAACATGTTAGGACTACTACCCTACACATTTACCCCTACAACACAACTATCCCTAAACATAGCATTTGCCGTACCCTTATGACTCGCCACCGTAATTATTGGAATACGAAATCAACCAACAATTGCCCTAGGACATCTGCTCCCAGAAGGCACCCCCATCCCTCTAATCCCAGTACTTATCATTATTGAAACAATTAGCCTATTTATTCGACCACTCGCCCTAGGCGTTCGATTAACAGCCAATCTGACTGCAGGACACCTATTAATTCAATTAATTGCCACCGCCGTCTTCGTACTTCTTCCTATAATACCAACAGTAGCAATCCTTACAGCCACCGTACTACTACTCCTAACCCTCCTAGAAGTCGCAGTGGCAATAATTCAAGCCTATGTATTTGTTCTTCTTCTAAGCCTTTACCTCCAAGAAAACGTTTAATGGCCCACCAAGCACATGCATATCATATGGTTGATCCAAGCCCATGACCACTAACCGGCGCAGTCGGAGCTTTATTAATAACATCTGGCCTAGCAATCTGGTTCCACTTCCACTCAACTACACTAATAACCCTTGGACTAGTACTACTACTCCTTACAATATATCAATGATGACGAGATGTTATCCGAGAAGGAACATTTCAAGGCCACCACACGCCCCCCGTTCAAAAAGGCCTACGCTACGGAATAATCCTTTTCATCACATCCGAAGTATTTTTCTTCCTAGGGTTTTTCTGAGCTTTTTACCACTCAAGCCTAGCACCTACGCCCGAACTAGGAGGCTGCTGACCCCCAACCGGAATCATCACCCTAGACCCATTTGAAGTCCCCCTACTTAATACAGCAGTCCTACTAGCATCTGGAGTAACAGTGACATGGGCCCATCACAGCCTAATAGAAGGCGAACGAAAACAAGCCATCCAATCTCTTTCACTAACAATTCTTCTCGGCCTCTACTTCACAGCCCTACAAGCCATAGAATATTACGAAGCACCCTTTACAATTGCAGATGGGGTCTACGGCTCAACATTTTTCGTAGCCACAGGATTTCACGGATTACACGTTATCATCGGATCCACTTTTCTAGCCATCTGCTTGCTCCGCCAAATCCAATACCATTTTACCTCTAAACATCACTTCGGCTTCGAAGCCGCCGCATGATACTGACACTTTGTTGACGTAGTCTGATTATTCCTCTACGTATCAATTTACTGATGAGGCTCATATCTTTCTAGTATTCAACTAGTACAAGTGACTTCCAATTACTTAGTCTTGGTTAAACCCCAAGGAAAGATAATGAACTTAGTAGTTACAATCCTAGCAATTACAATAACCCTTTCCCTCATCCTAGCAGCTGTGTCCTTCTGACTCCCACAAATAAGCCCCGACGCAGAAAAACTCTCACCCTATGAATGCGGCTTTGATCCCCTGGGTTCTGCCCGACTTCCATTCTCCCTCCGATTCTTCCTAGTAGCCATCTTATTTCTGCTATTTGACCTAGAAATTGCCCTCCTTCTTCCCCTACCGTGAGGAGACCAACTTAACAACCCCACCGGAACCTTCTTCTGAGCAACAACAGTTTTAATCTTGTTAACATTAGGACTCATTTATGAATGAGTCCAAGGAGGCCTAGAATGGGCAGAATAAGGGGTTAGTCTAATACAAGACCTCTGATTTCGGCTCAGGAAATCGTGGTTTAACTCCACGGCCCCATTATGACTCCCGTACACTTCAGCTTCAGCTCAGCCTTCACCCTTGGACTGATAGGCCTCGCATTCCACCGCACCCATTTACTCTCTGCACTCCTTTGTTTAGAAGGGATAATATTATCCCTATTCATTGCACTTGCGCTTTGAGCCCTACAATTTGAATCAACCATATTTTCCACCGCACCCATACTACTTCTCGCCTTCTCTGCCTGTGAGGCTAGCGCAGGGCTAGCCCTACTAGTGGCAACGGCTCGAACCCACGGAACTGACCGCCTACAAAATCTTAACCTACTACAATGCTAAAAGTATTACTACCTACAATTATGCTATTCCCCACAATCTGACTATCATCACCAAAATGACTGTGATCAACAACAACTGCACAAAGCCTATTAATTGCGCTAATTAGCCTATCCTGACTAAAATGAACATCAGAAACTGGGTGATCAACCTCAAACATATATCTGGCCACAGATCCACTATCCACCCCCCTTTTAGTACTTACATGCTGACTACTCCCACTAATAATCTTAGCCAGCCAAAATCATATTAACCCAGAACCCACTAGTCGACAACGCTTATATATTGCTTTACTAGCATCCCTCCAAACCTTCCTAATCATAGCATTCGGAGCCACAGAAATCATCATATTTTATATTATATTTGAAGCCACACTCATCCCCACCCTTATTATTATTACCCGGTGAGGAAATCAGGCTGAACGCCTAAACGCAGGAACCTACTTTCTATTTTATACCCTAGCCGGATCCCTGCCTCTTTTAGTAGCTCTCCTTCTACTCCAACAGTCAACAGGAACTCTTTCAATATTAATTTTACAATATTCCCAACCACTGACACTCAATACCTGGGGCCACAATATTTGATGGGCCGGATGTTTAATCGCATTTTTAGTTAAAATACCCCTCTATGGAGTACACTTATGACTGCCAAAAGCCCACGTAGAAGCCCCCGTAGCAGGATCTATGGTTCTAGCTGCAGTTTTACTAAAACTTGGAGGATACGGGATAATACGCATAATAATTATACTAAACCCACTCTCAAAAGAACTAGCCTACCCTTTTATCATTTTAGCACTATGAGGAATTATTATGACAGGATCAATTTGCCTACGACAAACTGACCTAAAATCCCTAATTGCCTACTCATCCGTCAGTCACATGGGCTTAGTAGCAGGGGGAATCTTAATCCAAACCCCCTGAGGATTTACAGGAGCAATCATTTTAATAATTGCCCACGGATTAGTATCTTCAGCACTATTCTGCCTAGCTAACACCACCTATGAGCGAACCCACAGCCGAACCATAATATTAGCCCGAGGACTACAAATAATCTTCCCCTTAACAGCAGTATGGTGATTTATCGCTAACCTAGCTAACCTAGCTCTTCCCCCTCTCCCTAACCTTATAGGAGAACTAATAATTATCACCACCCTTTTCAACTGATCACCATGAACCATTGTGTTGACGGGGATTGGAACACTAATTACAGCAGGATACTCCCTATATATATTCCTCATATCTCAACGAGGACCAATACCAAACCATATCACAGGACTCCCCCCATTTCACACCCGAGAACATCTACTAATAATTATACATTTAACCCCAGTCATCCTCCTTGTAACAAAACCAGAACTCATTTGAGGCTGATGCTACTAGTAAGTATAGTTTAACTTAAAACCTTAGACTGTGATTCTAAAAATAGGGGTTAAAACCCCCTTACTCACCGAGAAAGGCCCGAGGCAGAAAGCACTGCTAATTCTTTTATCCATGGCTAAACTCCATGGCTTTCTCGCGCTTTTGAAGGATAACAGCTCATCCATTGGTCTTAGGAACCAAAAACTCTTGGTGCAAATCCAAGCAAAAGCTATGCATTCAACAACTCTGATCATGTCATCCTCTTTAATTCTAGTTATCATTACTCTTATCTACCCCCTTTTAACCACACTAAACCCAAACCAAAAAGACCCAAACTGAGCCACAACTCATGTTAAAACAGCCGTAAGCACGGCCTTCTTCATCAGTCTTGTTCCCCTTATACTATTTCTAGACCAAGGAGCCGAAACTATTATTACCAACTGACACTGAATAAACACAACTATATTTGACATTAACATAAGCTTTAAGTTTGACCATTACTCCCTTATCTTTACACCAATTGCCCTTTATGTTACCTGGTCCATCCTTGAATTCGCATCATGATACATGCACTCCGACCCCTATATAAACCGATTCTTCAAATATTTACTACTATTTCTAGTAGCAATAATCATTTTAGTAACCGCCAATAATATGTTTCAACTCTTTATCGGATGAGAGGGTGTAGGTATTATATCGTTCCTCCTAATTAGCTGATGATATGGACGAGCAGATGCTAACACAGCAGCACTACAAGCCGTACTATACAACCGAGTAGGAGACATCGGACTAATTATGAGTATAGCCTGAATTGCCATAAACCTAAACTCATGAGAAATCCAACAAATCTTCTTCTTATCAAAAACATCAGATATCACCCTCCCACTTCTAGGCTTAATCTTAGCAGCCACCGGAAAATCAGCCCAATTTGGCCTCCACCCATGACTACCCTCCGCTATGGAGGGTCCCACACCAGTCTCTGCCCTACTTCATTCCAGCACCATAGTCGTTGCAGGCATCTTTTTACTCATCCGCCTTCACCCAATAATAGAAAACAACAACCTTGCACTAACAACCTGCCTATGCTTAGGAGCCCTAACCACACTCTTTACAGCCGCTTGCGCCCTAACACAAAACGATATCAAAAAAATCGTAGCTTTCTCAACTTCAAGTCAACTCGGCCTCATAATAGTTACTATTGGACTCAATCAGCCCCAACTAGCGTTCCTACACATTTGCACCCATGCCTTCTTTAAGGCAATACTATTTTTATGCTCAGGGTCAATCATCCACAGCCTAAGTGACGAACAAGACATCCGAAAAATAGGAGGACTACAAAACCTGCTGCCACTCACCTCAACTTGTCTCACCATTGGCAGCCTAGCACTCACAGGAACACCTTTCCTAGCCGGCTTCTTTTCAAAAGATGCTATCATTGAAGCCTTAAACACCTCCTACCTTAACGCCTGAGCCCTGACCCTGACACTAATCGCCACATCCTTCACTGCCGTATACAGCTTCCGAGTAATTTTCTTTGTTACAATAGGAACACCTCGATTTCTTCCCCTATCCCCTATTAACGAAAATAACCCACTAGTAACTAACCCAATCAAACGACTTGCCTGGGGAAGCATTATTGCAGGACTCATCATCACACTAAACTTTCTCCCATCAAAAACACCAATCATAACCATACCCACAACCCTTAAAATAGCCGCCCTTGCAGTAACAATATTTGGTTTACTAATAGCCATAGAGCTAACAGCACTTACTGGCAAACAATTTAAAACCAACCCTTCAACTAAACCCCACCACTTTTCAAATATATTAGGATATTTCCCATCAATTATCCACCGATCCATCCCTAAAATTAATATACTCTTAGGACAATCAATCGCCACACAACTAGTAGACCAAACCTGGTTCGAAACTTCCGGACCAAAAGGAGCATCATCCGCACAAATTAAAATGGCCAAAACAATCAGCGATGTCCAACGAGGAATAATCAAAACTTACCTAACAATCTTCCTCCTTTCCACAACAATTGCCATTATCCTAGCAATTATTTAAACCGCACGAATAGTGCCACGCCCCAACCCGCGAGTCAACTCCAACACCACAAACAAAGTTAATAATAATACCCATGCACAAATAACTAACATACCACCAAATGAGTACATCATAGCAACACCGCTAGTATCTCCTCGCACCATGGAGAACTCTTTTAATCCATCAACAACAACCCAAGACCCCTCATACCAATTTTCTCAAAACAACCCAACCATTAAACCCACCCCTAACATATAAATTAAAACATACCCAACAACAGAACGATCTCCTCACGCTTCCGGAAAAGGCTCGGCAGCCAAAGCTGCCGAATAAGCAAACACAACAAGCATACCACCTAAGTAAATTAAAAAAAGAACCAAAGACAAAAAAGACCCCCCATGTCCAATAAGAACCCCACATCCCACCCCAGCCGCTACTACCAGGCCAAAAGCAGCAAAATAAGGCGCAGGATTAGAAGCCACAGCAACCAACCCAATAATTAAAACCATCAACAGTAATGATACAAGATAAGTCATAATTCCCACTCAGATTTTAACTGAGACCAGTGACTTGAAGAACCACCGTTGTTATTCAACTATAAGAACCACTAATGGCAAGCCTACGAAAAACTCACCCACTAATTAAAATCGCTAACGATGCACTAGTTGACCTTCCAGCTCCATCAAACATTTCCGTATGATGAAACTTTGGGTCTCTACTAGGACTATGCTTAATTACCCAAATCCTCACAGGACTATTCCTAGCCATACATTATACATCTGATATCTCCACCGCCTTCTCCTCAGTAGTCCATATTTGCCGAGACGTCAACTATGGATGGTTAATCCGAAATGTACATGCTAACGGAGCATCATTCTTTTTTATCTGTATTTACATACATATCGCCCGAGGCCTATATTATGGATCCTACTTATACAAAGAGACCTGAAACATCGGAGTAGTTCTTCTACTCCTAGTCATAATGACAGCCTTTGTAGGGTATGTCCTACCATGAGGCCAAATATCATTCTGAGGTGCCACAGTAATTACCAACCTTTTATCAGCAGTCCCCTACATAGGAGATATGCTAGTCCAATGAATCTGAGGAGGATTCTCAGTTGACAATGCAACACTAACACGATTCTTCGCCTTCCACTTCCTATTCCCCTTCATTATTGCCGCAGTAACAATCCTACACTTATTATTTCTACATGAAACAGGATCAAACAACCCCGCCGGCTTAAACTCAGACGCAGATAAAATCACTTTCCACCCATATTTCTCTTACAAAGATTTACTTGGGTTCGCAACCATACTCCTAGCATTAACATCTCTGGCACTATTTTCCCCAAACCTCCTAGGAGACCCAGAAAACTTCACACCAGCAAACCCCCTGGTCACCCCTCCCCACATCAAGCCCGAATGATATTTCTTATTCGCCTATGCCATCCTACGATCCATCCCAAACAAGCTAGGAGGGGTCCTCGCACTACTATTCTCCATTTTAATCCTAATAGTAGTACCAATCCTCCACACATCCAAACAACGAGGACTTACCTTCCGACCAATGACCCAATTCCTCTTCTGGACTTTAGCAGCAGACATAATTATTCTTACATGAATTGGAGGAATGCCAGTAGAACACCCATTTATTATCATTGGACAAATTGCATCCATCCTGTACTTCACCCTATTTCTAGTTCTAATGCCCTTAGCCGGTTGACTAGAAAATAAAGCATTAAAATAATTTGCCCTAGTAGCTTAAAATAAAGCATCGGTCTTGTAATCCGAAGATTGGAGGTTAAATCCCTCCCTAGTGCCAGAAAAAAGAGATTTCAACTCTCACCACTGGCTCCCAAAGCCAGTATTCTAAATTTAACTATTTTCTGTAGTATTATGGTTTAGTACATATTATGCATAATTATACATTAATGTATAAGTACATTAATGTATAATCACCTATTGAGTATTTTGACCATAAAGCAAGTACTAATTTTTAAGACGTACATATACATATTATTAATACTCAGAAATAAGTTATTTAAAAATGAGAAATTTCATGATACCCCTAAAAGTCCATCAAAACATCTCCTTGCATGAACTCAACCCCGATTTATCTAACAATGATTAATGTAGTAAGAAACCACCAACGATTTACATAAATGTTAAATATTCATGATAGAATCAGGGACATAGTATGGAAATACGGTAAATAGTGAATTATTACTTGCATCTGATTCCTATTTCAAGGGGCATGTCTGATATTCCACTAATATGAATCTATCCTGGCATCTGATTCTTGGTGTAGGTCATTCGACTCGTTACCCACCAAGCCTAGCGTTCTTTTATATGCATAACGTACCTTTTTTTTTGGTTCACTTTCATAATTGCCATTTCAGGAGTGCCAGAGCTCCAATTAACTGGAATTAAAGGTTGATCCATTTTTCTTGGTTTATGGACCATATAATTTAATGATTCCAATGACATTAAATTAAGAATTACATATATTAATCTCAAGTGCATAATATATTCTTATTCAACTCATACTTATACTATATGCCCCCTTTTGGTTTTCGCGCGTTAAACCCCCCTACCCCCTTACGCTCAGAAAATCCTGTTATTCTTGTTAAACCCCTAAACCAAGAAAGTCTCGACCAAGCGCATCAAAGTCAACGAATTTTGGTAAAGTTAACTTATGCCACCCACATATTATATATAACATATACACATTTTAATTTTGCAATTTACACCAAAATTAAGCCTAAAAACTAGGAGAAAATTATTAACAAATATTTAAATACTAAAATTTCAAATATAAAATAG